TGCTATCTCCCATTTATCTCTTATTGAATTAACTGATCAACTTGCTATCGGACATTTATTTTCGATTTGGTATTATTCCAAAAAGGATTTCGACATATTTCACTTTATTATAATTATGAGAATCAATCCTACTACTTCTAGCCCTGCGGTTTCCACACTTGAAGAAAAAAAACTAGGGCGTATCGCTCAAATTATTGGCCCAGTACTGGATGTCGTTTTTCCCCCGGGCAAAATGCCTAATATTTATAACGCTTTAGTAGTTAAGGGTCGAGATACTGTCGGTCAGCAAATTAATGTGACTTGCGAGGTACAACAATTATTAGGAAATAATCGAGTTAGAGCTGTAGCTATGAGTGCTACAGATGGGCTGATGAGAGGAATGGAAGTGATTGACACGGGAGCTCCTCTAAGTGTTCCAGTCGGCGGAGCTACTCTCGGGCGAATCTTCAACGTTCTTGGAGAGCCTGTTGATAATTTAGGTCCTGTAGATACTCGCACAACATCTCCTATTCATAGATCTGCGCCTGCCTTTATACAGTTAGATACGAAATTATCAATCTTTGAAACAGGTATTAAGGTGGTAGATCTTTTAGCTCCTTATCGCCGTGGAGGAAAAATCGGACTATTTGGGGGAGCTGGAGTAGGTAAAACAGTACTCATCATGGAATTGATCAACAACATTGCCAAAGCTCATGGAGGCGTATCCGTATTTGGCGGAGTAGGAGAACGTACTCGTGAAGGAAATGATCTTTACATGGAAATGAAAGAATCCGGAGTAATTAATGAAAAAAATCTTGCAGAATCAAAAGTAGCTTTAGTCTATGGTCAAATGAATGAACCGCCGGGAGCTCGTATGAGAGTTGGTTTGACTGCCCTAACTATGGCAGAATATTTCCGGGATGTTAATGAACAAGATGTGCTTCTATTCATCGACAATATCTTTCGTTTTGTCCAAGCAGGATCAGAAGTATCCGCATTATTAGGGAGAATGCCTTCTGCAGTGGGTTATCAACCTACCCTTAGTACAGAAATGGGTTCTTTGCAAGAAAGAATTACTTCTACCAAAGAGGGATCTATAACTTCGATCCAAGCAGTTTATGTACCTGCGGACGATTTGACAGACCCTGCTCCTGCCACTACATTTGCACATTTAGATGCTACTACCGTACTATCAAGAGGATTAGCTGCCAAGGGTATTTATCCAGCAGTAGATCCTTTAGATTCAACGTCAACTATGTTACAACCTCGGATCGTTGGCGAGGAACATTATGAAACTGCGCAAAGAGTTAAGCAAACTTCACAACGTTACAAAGAACTTCAGGACATTATAGCTATTCTTGGGTTGGATGAATTATCCGAGGAGGATCGTTTAACTGTAGCAAGAGCACGAAAAATTGAGCGTTTCTTATCACAACCCTTCTTCGTGGCAGAAGTATTTACTGGTTCTCCAGGAAAATATGTTGGTCTTGCAGAAACAATTAGGGGGTTTCAACTGATCCTTTCCGGAGAATTAGATGGTCTGCCCGAGCAGGCTTTTTATTTGGTGGGTAACATCGATGAAGCTACCGCGAAAGCTATGAACTTAGAAGTGGAGAGCAATTTGAAGAAATGACCTTAAATCTTTGTGTACTGACTCCTAATCGAATTATTTGGGATTCAGAAGTGAAAGAAATCATTTTATCTACAAATAGTGGCCAAATTGGTGTATTACCAAACCACGCCCCTATTGCCACGGCTGTAGATATAGGTCTTTTGAGAATACGCCTCAACGACCAATGGTTAACGGTGGCTCTGATGGGTGGTTTTGCTAGAATAGGGAATAATGAGATCACCATTTTAGGAAATGATGCGGAGATGAGTACTGACATTGATCCGCAAGAAGCTCAACAAACTCTTAAAATAGCTGAAGCTAACTTGAGTAGAGCTGAGGGTAAGAGACAAGTGATTGAAGCGAATCTAGCTCTCAGACGAGCTAGGACACGAGTAGAGGCTGTCAATGTTATTTCCTACTAGTCAATACATCAAAATAATCAAAAGAAGTTTTTTAGAAGTTCTTTATTATACACCACATTTAGATTCTGCCAATTGAAGACAATCAAGTCTAATCTGATACAACGAAAAAAAGAGGATGGGTAGAAAAACTTATTAGATACCGGAGTCAATGCAATGGTATCTAATAAGTTCTACCTACTATTGGATTTGAACCAATGACTCCTGCCGTATGAAAGCAATACTCTAACCACTGAGTTAAGTAGGTAATTTATCACCGCAAAAGAAGACCCATCACCTCGGGGATTATAGATAGAATATTATTTCTAAGCAATACCAATCTGTTAACAGTAAACGGATCAAAGAGTTATCATGTGAGATTAGGGAATATCCATCTTGACAAGAAATTATCTATATGTTAAGATATCTATGACAAGGGCTATAGCTCAGTTAGGTAGAGCACCTCGTTTACACGTGCGCCAATGCTTTTCAAGGGAGCTTATTATGCAAT